GTCCTACTCATGGTGACCTGGTCGAGTTGGGAGAAGCCGTAGGCATTATTGCGGGTCAATCAATTGGGGAACCGGGGACTCAACTAACATTAAGAACTTTTCATACTGGCGGAGTATTCACGGGTGGTACTGCCGAACATGTACGAGCTCCTTCTAATGGAAAAATAAAATTTGATGAGGGTTTGGTTCATCCCACACGTACCCGTCATGGGCATCCTGCTTTTCTATGTTTTATAGACTTGTATGTAACTATTGAGAGTCGAAATATTAGACATAATGTAAATATTCCAACAAAAAGTTTGATTTTAGTTCAAAATGATCAATATGTAGAATCAGAACAAGTGATTGCCGAGATTCGTGCCGAAACGTCCACCTTTCATTTTAAGGAGAGGGTTCAAAAACATATTTATTCTGAGTCAGAAGGAGAAATGCACTGGAGTACTGATGGCTATCATACGCCCAAATATCCATATAGTAATGTTCATCTATTACCAAAAACAAGTCATTTATGGATATTAGCAGGAGGTCTATGCAGATCCAATTCCAATATAGTGTCTTTTTCACTCCACAAGGATCAAGATCAAATGAATGCTAATTCTTTTTCTCTCAAAGATATCTTTGATCTCTCACTGACTAATGATCAAGTAAGACATAAATTGTTGGATACTCTTGGTAAAAAAGATAGGGAAAGTATTGACTATTCAAAACCCTATCGAATCATATCTAAGGGTCATTGGAATCTCATAGAGCCTTCTACTTATATTCATCAAGAGAATTCTTTGGCGAAAAAGCGAAGAAATAGATTTGTGATTCCCTTACAATATGATCAAGAACAAGAAAAGAAACTAATACCCTGTTTTGGTATTTCGATTAAAATACCTATAAATGGTATTTTACGTAGAAATAGTATTCTTGCTTATTTTGATGATCCGCGATACAGAAGAAGCAGTTCGGGAATTACTAAATATGGGATTGTCGAAGTAGATTCAATCGTAAAAAAAGAAAATTTGATTGAGTATCGAGGAGCAAAAGATTTTAGTCCGAAATACCAAACGCAAATGAAAGTAGATCAATTTTTTTTCATTCCCGAGGAAATACATATCTTACCCGGATCTTCGCCCATAATGGTCCGGAACAATAGTATCATTGGAGTAGATACACGACTTGTTTTAAATAGAAATACAAGAAGTCGAGTGGGTGGATTAGTCCGAGTGGAGAGAAAAAAGAAAAGTATAGAACTGAAAATATTTTCTGGAGATATTCATTTTTCTGGAGAGGTGGATAAAATATCTAGGCACAGTGGCATTTTGATACCACCAGGAATCGGAAAAAAAGATTCTAAAGGATCAAAAAAATTTAAAAATTGGATCTATGTCCAACGCATTACACCTACCAAAAAAAAGTCTTTTGTTTTGGTTCGGCCCGTAGTCACATATGAAATAGCTGATGGGATAAATTTAGCAACACTTTTCTCTCAGGATCTCTTGCAGGAAAAGAATAATGTCCAACTTCGAATTGTTAATTATATACTTTATGAAAATGGCAAGTCAATTCGAGGAATTTCTCACACAAGTATTCAATTAGTTCGGGCTTGCTTAGTATTGACTTGGGACCAAGAAAAAAAGAGTTCTATAGAAGAAAAGGTTCATGCTTCTTTTGTTGAAATAAGGACAAATGATTTGCTTTGTTATTTCATCCGAATTGAGTTAGTAAAGTCCACTCTTTCGTATACCGAAAAAAGGTATGATACGGCAGGTTCAGGATTGATTTCCAATAATGAATTAGATCGTATCCATAGAAAAAATCCTTTTGATTCCAAGGCGAAGATTCAATTATTTCCCCAACATCAGGGAACTCTTGGTACGTTGTTGAATCGAAATAAGGAATGCCAATCTTTCCTAATTTTATCATCATCCAATTGTTCTCGAATTGGCCCCTTCATTATTTCGAGATATAATAATGCGACAAAAGAATTGGATTCCATGACTCCAATTAGGTATTTGTTGGGTCCTTTAGGTACTATTGTGCCTAGAATAGTAAATTCTCGTTCATCTTACTATTTAAGAACTTATAATCAAGTCTTTTTAAAGAAATCTTTTTTGCTTGAAAATTTTCAACAGACTTTCCAAGTGCTTCAAGTACTTCCATTTCAATACTTTTTCCTAGATGAAAATAGTAGGATTTATAATCCCGATCCTTGCAGTAACATCATTTGGAATTCATTCCATTTGAATTGGTGTTTTCTCCATCACGATTCTTGTGAAGAGGCATGGACAATAATTAGCCTTGGACAATTCCTTTGTGAAAATGTATATCTATTGAAATATGGATCACGCTTAAAAAAATCTGGTCAAATTTTCATTGTTCATGTTGATTCTCTAGTTATAAGATCAGCTAAGCCCTATTTGGTCACTCCAGGAGCAACTGTCCATGGTCATTATGGGGAAACCTTTTATGAAGGAGATACATTAATTACATTTATATATGAAAAATCGAGATCTGGTGACATAACGCAAGGTCTTCCAAAAGTAGAACAAATCTTAGAAGTTCGTTCAATTGATTCAATATCGATGAACCTCGAAAGAAGAATTGAAGGTTGGGACGAACGTATCCGAAGGATTCTTGGGATCCCCTGGGGATTCTTGATTGGAGCTGAACTAACCATAGCCCAAAGTCGTATCTCTTTGGTTAATAAGATACAAAAGGTTTATCGATCCCAGGGGGTACAGATCCATAATAGACATCTCGAGATTATTGTACGTCAAGTAACATCAAGAGTTTTGGTTTCAGAAGATGGAATATCTAATGTTTTTTTACCTGGGGAATTTATTGGATTGTTGCGAGCAGAACGAGCAGGGCGCGTTTTGGACGAATCAATCTGTTATCGGGCAATCTTATTGGGAATAACGAAGTCATCTCTGAATACTCAAAGTTTCATATCCGAAGCAAGTTTTCAAGAAACTGCTCGAGTTTTAGCAAAAGCTGCTCTACGAGGTCGTATTGATTGGTTGAAAGGCCTGAAAGAGAACGTTGTTCTGGGGGGGATTATACCGGTTGGTACCGGATTCAACAAATTAGTACATCGTTCAAAGCAAGACAAAAACATTCATTTGAAAATCAAAAGGAAGAATCTATTTGAGTTGGAAATGAGCGATATTTTGCTACACCATAGAGAATTATTTTGTTCTTGTGCCCCAAAAACTTTCCATGAGACATTAGACCAATCTTTTATGTAATGTATCCTAACAAGAGGTTTATTCTTTTTACTTTCACTCTCTGGTCCGATTATGGATTTCATAATCAATGAAATAAAAAAGAAAGAATGAAATTCATGGTTTGGGTCGTAGATCGATGGTCAATCCTGGTAGAAGGTTCCGTCGGAACAATTTTTTATTTAATAAAGTACTGAATCTCTTTGAAAAAAAAAAGAAAAAGAGAAAGTGTGGTAAAATGGGAAGACGATATTGGAACATCAATTTGGAAGAAATGATGGAAGCAGGAATTCATTTTGGTCATGTTACTAATAAATGGAATCCTAGAATGGCTCCTTACATCTCGGCAAAGCGTAAAGGTATTCATATTACAAATCTTACTATAACTGCTCGTTTTTTATCAGAAGCCTGCGATTTAGTTTTTGATGCAGCAAGTAGGGGAAAAAGATTCTTAATCGTTGGCACCAAAAAGAAAGCAGCAGATTTAGTAGCATCAGCAGCAATAAGGGCTCGATGTCATTATGTTAATAAAAAATGGCTTGGTGGTATGTTAACGAATTGGTCTACTACAGAAACAAGACTTCAGAAGTTCAGGAACTTAAGAGCAGAACAAAAGATGGGGAAACTCAATCGTCTCCCTAAAGGAGATGCAGCAATGTTGAAGAGAAAGTTATCTACTTTGCAAGCATATCTTGGCGGGATCAAATATATGACGGGATTGCCCGATATTGTAATTATCGTGGATCAGCAAGAAGAATATACGGTTCTTCGAGAATGTGTCATTTTGGGTATTCCGACGATTTGTTTAATCGATACAAATTGTGATCCAGATCTTGCAGATATTTCTATTCCGGCTAACGATGATGCTATAGCTTCGATTCGATTGATTCTTACCAAATTAGTATCTGCAATTTGTGAGGGCCATTCTAGTTATATAAAAAATGGTTGATTATCTTATCATTACTCTTAAGAAGAAGAAAGAAGAAGATTAGTTTGTTTTTGGTGAACTCTCTTTGATTGTTACTATTCTGGTTTGCATCTTTTGGAGTTTGAACTATGTTTTGACTATCAAATAATATTTAAAAGAAAAGATAAAAATGATTGGTATTTTTTTTTTATGTGATTTCTCGGTATCCGAAATATACGATTCATAACTTAAATTCATGAATGAATATAGGTGAATTGAGAAAGAGATGGTTGAATAAAAAGAATCACTTTTTTGAAGTTCGATTTATGTTAGAGGACAATATGAATGTTATACCATGTTCCATTAAAACACTCAAAGGGTTATACGATATATCAGGTGTAGAAGTAGGCCAACATTTCTATTGGCAAATAGGAGGTTTACAAATTCATGCCCAAGTACTTATCACTTCTTGGGTTGTAATTGCTATCTTATTAGGTTCAGTCATCATAGCTGTTCGGAATCCGCAAACCATTCCGACCAACGGTCAGAATTTCTTCGAATATGTCCTTGAATTTATTCAAGACTTGAGCAAAACTCAGATTGGAGAGGAGTATGGTCCTTGGGTTCCTTTTATAGGAACGATGTTCCTATTTATTTTTGTTTCTAACTGGTCAGGTGCTCTTTTACCTTGGAAAATAATAAAATTACCTCATGGGGAGTTAGCTGCGCCCACGAATGATATAAATACTACTGTTGCTTTAGCTTTACCCACGTCAGTGGCATATTTCTATGCGGGTCTTAGGAAAAAAGGATTGGGATATTTCGGGAAATACATTCAACCAACTCCAATACTTTTACCAATTAATATTCTAGAAGATTTCACAAAACCTTTATCTCTTAGTTTTCGACTTTTCGGGAATATATTGGCTGATGAATTAGTGGTTGTTGTTCTTGTTTCTTTAGTGCCTTCAGTAGTTCCTATACCTGTCATGTTTCTTGGATTATTTACAAGTGGTATTCAAGCTCTTATTTTTGCAACTTTGGCTGCGGCTTATATAGGTGAATCCATGGAGGGTCATCATTGACTCACTTTCAAAATAGTCTTTTTTGAATTTTTGAAGCTTATCCCAATTCAAGCAATGCGGGGGTTCGGGGTTCAATATAATCCACTGGGTTGGAGATCATGTATATGTAATACCTCTGAGTATAAATCCTTGTGTATGTTTTGAAGAATGGTTTCAGAATACAATTTAATAGAATAAAAAAGAAGAAAAAGTGCAGGTGATTTACGTTATGGAAGAAAAAATATTTACTAGTTAAATGGTAATTACCCCTATCTCTTTTTTTTTCTAGCCCACTGCATTTAGATGGATTCCCATATAAGTCCTTTTTCTATTTTGTCTTTGATTGTGAATTGAATGAAAGAGAAAAAATAGAATAATTTATAAACACGGAAACACAATGACTAAAACTGTATACATATTTATTTACATAAGGTAGAAAGGAAAAATGGTCTATCGAAGTAGTTCTGACAATTCAGTAATATTCTGAATTCCATTTGGAACTTTTAGCTACTTCGACCCGATAGATTTTAGTGAAAAAGATCAAAAAAGAAAGAAAAGTAGAAGTAGAAAAAAATAGATTAAGTACTAATTCATTGGTTGGTTGTATCATTAACCATTTCTTTTTTTGGTGCGAGGAACTTACCATGAATCCACTTATTTCTGCTGCTTCCGTTATTGCTGCTGGATTGGCTGTAGGGCTTGCTTCTATCGGACCTGGGGTTGGTCAAGGTACTGCTGCGGGCCAAGCCGTAGAAGGTATTGCGAGACAACCAGAAGCAGAGGGTAAAATACGAGGTACTTTATTGCTTAGTCTGGCTTTTATGGAAGCTTTAACAATTTATGGACTGGTCGTGGCATTAGCTCTTTTATTTGCAAATCCTTTTGTTTAATGTTTAATTTCATCGTAGAATAAAAATGTAAAAAAAAAAAAAAGAAGAATAAAAGCATAATCATAACTAAGAAATTTGAGAATTCTCAAATTCCATTAATAATAATAAGTGGAGTGATACAAAAAGAACTCTGTTCTTTGTTAGTCCTATCTATAAGGGGAGAGCATATGAAAAATATAACCAATTCTTTTGTTTCCATGGGGCACTGGCCATTCGCTGGGAGTTTCGAGTTTAATACCGATATTTTAGCAACAAATCCAATAAATCTAAGCGTAGTGCTGGGTGTATTGATTTTCTTTGGAAAGGGAGTGTGTGCGAGTTGTGTATTTCAAGAATAGGTTGGATTTAACCGGCTGCACTTTCTTTATATTTATGTATTCTTTTTTATATTTCTATAATATAAATAGGAACAAAAGGTGCACAATCTCGACGAATTACTTCGGAATTGGATTTTATTCAGAAATCATATGTAAGAACCATAGCATTTCGTGACTAATTGGTAAATGAACTTTGATTCTCTTCTCTATCAACCAATAATGTTGAGGTCTTTTACATGGTTAAAGATAAATTGTTTGAAGTCCAGGCACAGCATAGCATGGTACTCTTTCTACCACTACGTTAGTACCAAAAGTACCAAAAAGGTTGAAAAATAAGAAAAAGAAAAAAGTAATAATTAGGAATTTATCCGATGTAGAACACTCATATGGATAAAATTCTTTGAACCATTAACTGGAAAGATGGGTCCCCCTTTTTTATCCACTGCCGAATCGACGACCTATGTATTGTATTTGTATAAAATATTTGTATAAAAAGAGAATTTTTTGGATGAAAAAGATCGAAATCTCATTTTATTCTAATAATAATGAGAATGAAGTAATGAAGTTCATAATTCTATTCAATTCTCTTTCTATTCTATTAGGATTTTGATTTAATTTATCATAGCATATAAAGAACAAATAAAGAAACAACTTTGCTGACAATTTTTTCTTTTTTGTCTGGTCTGAAGAGTCCTCCTAAGATTCTGATGTTAGATCAGTTTCGCTATCTTTGAATAAGAACAGAAAAGAGAGGATAGGCTCATTCCGTTCAAAGATATGGGAATGCCCATTAATCAAAGAAAAGATAAAAGAAACAATTGAGCGTGAGAGCCAAATGAATTGAAAGATTCATGTTTGGTTCGGGAAGAGATATGATAGTTGTGAAATGAATGGAAAGATAATCTACTTTCATTAAATGATTTATTAGATAAGCGAAAACAGAGGATCTTGAGTACTATTCGAAATTCAGAAGAATTACGTAGAGGAACCATTGAACAGCTCGAAAGAGCTCGGGTTAGATTACGGAAAGTGGAAATTGAAGCAGATGAGTATCGAACGAATGGATACTATGAGATAGAACGAGAAAAAGGAAATTTGATTAATGCTACT